CCGGCGGATATACCTAATGTCTTTTCTCTTCTTTTATTGCCCTCCTGTCGTCAATTGACAGTTGACAGTATTATTTATATATATATATAATTTGATATGACTTTGATATGATTTAGGGCTCAATATAATTCCCAAATCAGACTTTGGTAAATCATTTTTTTTTGCATCTCCTGCTCTGCTGATTCAGAGGTACCGTCTCTTGGATCCAATGCAAAACTCTTTCTGAATGAGAGAGATAAAGACGAGAAAGACCAATGAAATAAAGTTGAAAGATTGTATAGTTTAATGGTAAAGTTTGATTACCATTAACCCCCAGAAAAGTTAACGAGTTTTTCGGTTTGATTCATATCCTATTCATCTTCTAAAGGTGTCCCTCGGCTGATTTATATTAAGTTAAGGTGGCCTTAGGCCTTATTCCCTATTGTATTTGTATTGTGTAGTGCTTTTTGATTTCCTAAAGGTGGCCATAGGCCCCTATGGTCCATTGGTGCCCCTATGGTCCAGTGGTTACGACCTCTCTCTTTCACGGAGAAAACGAGGGTTCAAGTCCCTCTAGGGGTATACCAAGACCGTAGGAGTAGGATTTTATCAAAAGTGAAATGTATTTGTCAAGTCCGCCTGGTAGACGAAAGGAAGTTGATTATGGAACGTCTAATTAGGCGTTGGGTCGATGCCCGAGTGGTTAATGGGGACGGACTGTAAATTCGTTGACAATATGTCTACGCTGGTTCAAATCCAGCTCGGCCCAAAAATTCGCCAATCTACTATCAGATGGTAGAACCCTCTTGTTCTTAAGAAATACCTGATAAGAGAGAATAAAAAAGAATCCAAATTTTCTGTTAGATCTCTTCTTATTTCCCTGGGATTGTAGTTCAATAGGCAAGAGCACCGCCCTGTCAAGGCGGACGTTGCGGGTTCGAGCCCCGTCAGTCCCGACGGATCCAATAAGTACATCAATTCACCTCTCCATTTTATGTGAAATGAAAGAAGGGACAGAGATCATAATTTAATTCCGAAGGGGTTTCCCCTCTTTTTTTCAGGATTCTGTCGAAGAAAAAACCCTAAAATAAAATGAAAATAACTAAAATAGTGAAGTTGATAGAATATTCCATCTTTTCTCCCGCGACTCATCTTTCTCATACTTCTTTGTCTTCCAAAGAAAATTGGATCATTCAAATTTACAACCTAATTCCTCTCTTTTTCCACTTCGCTTATATTTTTTGTTGGCGTTTTGTAGTTAATGGAAACGGACGAGGATACTTCATTTGATGGTTCTATACGGAAGACCTAAGGTAGGTTATAGAAAAGAAAGAACAGAAAAGAAGGATAAATAAAGGAATTTTTGATTGGTCCGGGAATCCAATCTTGGATTCGGTATGGATAAAAGATCTTCGTATGTTATACTATTCAATTCTTGACGACGAATTAATTTAATAGCTCAGATATTGTTATTCATGATATTGATCCGATTCAAGATCATCGATAGGTAATGCATTCATTGAATTGACAGGTGAAAGATTTATCATCTCTATGGGATTAAATCCCGAGTTATTGTGAAATAAAAAAACGATGAGATTGAGATTATGGAAGTAAATATTCTTGCATTTATTGCTACTGCACTGTTCATTTTAGTTCCTACTGCTTTTCTACTTATCATTTACGTAAAAACAGTCAGTCAAAATAATTAATTACTTGAAATGAAACTTGACTTCTGAGTTCTTATCAATAGTTGAAGAAATCAAATCAAAAGAATTATTTTTTTGCGTCTTAAATGAAATCAACGGGCTATAATGAGCGGCATTCTATGAGATCCGAGAGTATGGTAAGAAATTTCTTTCTTACCATACTCTCTATTAGTGTTTATAGTAGTGTATAAAGTTGTACTTTACTTTCTAATAAAGTTGGTATACTATATTAGCTTCTATCTTCAATATATGTAGTGATTAATCCATATATGGAATTAACGTAGGACCCAATTCTATTTCTTTCTGAAATAATTGTTTTACTGTTATATAATACATTTCTCCACTAGAATCCAATGGAATTTCGAAATGAATAAATTTTGATTTGAAAATTATTTCAATTCAAATAAAAAATAAAAAATGCGTTGCAGAACGATCTATAAAACAATTGATACCGTTTCATTCCTAAACTAAATTAGTAGTGCTTCTAAAGTCCACTTCTTCCCCATACTACGAGTGAAAGGGAAAATGTAAAGACTACCATTAAAGCAGCCCAAGCGAGACTTACTATATCCATGTCAATTATGTCCCTTATCTTTATGATAGAAATATTCCATTATTGTATTGCTCACTAATAATAGTAGAATCCATGGTCCAGAGTCAAAAAGGGATTCTGGCCGAACACTATTGATGAACCAATCAAATAAATCCATTTCTAAAAAATTCCTATATGATTTCTAATCGGGAAAGACTAAACACAACTAAAATACACAATGACGCTACAAAGGAATGTTACTAATGGAACATATAGTAATAAAAAAAGAGGGCCCATTCTTTGTTGCCCTTCAAAGTACAAATAGATCAATTGCTATCTATTACATACTTTTATTTCCTAATAGTATATTATACTCTTGACGAGGGGTTTCAAAAAAAATAATAATTTTTTTTTTTCACTTTTTCTATAAAAAAGTAAATTATCCATCCAATCTCAATCTAATAGTGATTGAATGCCTGAACACTCAGAGATTCTCGCGAGTCTATATATGTAGATTACATAAAGGACTTTCCACAACTAGTTAGCCGCCGGCTATGCCAATGAAATTCAAGACCCAATCAGTAGACATTACATTAGCAGTAGAAGGAAATCGGGAAGTCTTGCTTCGACCATTATAATATAATCTTTCTTTGAATTTTAGATTGAAAGATTTCCAATCTTTTACAAAATCCCCAGAACAGATGTTTAGAATCAACCAAGTATCAACAATCGCCTTATTCTGTTCTGTTGGGTAAAATTTGGGTGATTTATATCAGCAGATAATCCATTTTGATTCGTTTGTTGATGAGGCGGCACCCGGATTTGAACTGGGGAAAAAGGATTTGCAGTCCCCCGCCTTACCACTCGGCCATGCCGCCAAAACGATACACAATAAGATAAAATTTTCTGGGTTGGATTACTAAACTTTAGTTTATTGTACTTGCATCCCTTTTTTAATTTCATCCTTTTTTTTCTAAATTTATAAAAATTCTAAAAGAAACCCTTTTCCCCTTTTGTTTGACCACCCCTTCGATTGATTGTATAGTATCTCAAAACATACAATGTCGAAAAACTTACCCTCACTTTTCTATTGAAAAATCAAATGTATATTTTCATTCAAAAAAGCCAAAATTTATGACAAAACAAATGGGAACCATTAACTATTCGTTGACTGAGAATTCCTGAATGATTCTTGGATTTGAATCTAAAATTGGGTTTGCCTAATGACATAAGAAACTACAAAACATACTTAATTGATTCTTAATCCTTTCAATTTCCATTATAACAAAAACGATAAGTATATGTAAACCCCACAATGGAAATTCTTACACAGATACCAAATTGGGTATCTTTTTTAGAGTATGTTTCCTATACCTATAAATATATGGAATTCGTTGGAACAAAAAAAGGCCCGGCTGGGTATTGACCGGGCCAGGCCCAAAAGGCACTTCGAACAAAATAAAAGCAAGAAGGTCTTCTTTATTTATCTTTCTATTTGGATCTTTCGAGCATCTAAATGGAATTGCTAATTATATAATAACGATAAAGACTGTGAAAGAAATACTTTCGTTAATCCTTACTTGATATGTAATGTAACATAGTAATTATCTTTTTCAATTGGGAGAGATGGCTGAGTGGACGAAAGCGGCGGATTGCTAATCCGTTGTACGAGTTATTCGTACCGAGGGTTCGAATCCCTCTCTTTCCGTTTCCGTTGATGACTTTCTATTTTTTTCTTTCAAATTTCGCAAACCCCTTTTTATTTTTTTACTAGTTAAACGTATGGAATATGAATATATAAAATAAAATCTTAAGAAAATTGTAAATCAAGCAAGAAAAACGAAATTTTTATTTTATTCTTCACGTCCAGGATTACGTCCTGGATCATTGGATAGGAATCCAAAGATGAAGAGAGAAACAAAGAATATTACTACTGTGTAAACGAAAAGTTTGAGAGTAAGCATTACACAACCTCCAAGATCATTTTTTGAAAAAGAAAAACGAGAAAAGATAATAGATCCTCCATTTTTATATCACATATCCTATTTTGACACCAAGAAATGAATTCTAGAAATAGAAAAGAATGTTCAGAAATTCAACTGAAGTTTAAATTTGTAATAAGAGTCTTTGATTATCACAAATCACTTTCATACCCACAATTAGATATTCTAAGGGACCCTAACCTAATAAGGTCTTTCGCCGGAAAAAGGATTAGAATCGGGAAATGGGGCGAGCCAAATTTATTGCGGCTAGCCAAGAATTTCAATGTTTGAATTGAAGGTTCATACTCCCAGACTTATTTGATCTTATCAATTGTTATAATTTTTCTCGAATAAATCATGAATTTTCTAGGATAGTATTCAAGATCTTATCGAAAACTTACAGCAGCTTGCCAAACAAAGGCTAAAAGAAAAAAGAACAGGGGTATGACTGGCATAACATCTACGATTGGATTCAAAAAAGCATAGGCTTCGGGCAATTTGGCGAAGAAAAGACTACTCGGATAAAGGGCAGAATTAAGACAGATCAAACTAAAGATATTAAGCATAACAGACATTTTGTTCGTCGAGATAATTGCATTTTGATTGAGTTATTTATATAAGGAAAAATGAAGAAAGTAAGGTAGACAAAAAACTCCTTCTTTTTCCGCTCAATCAAAAATACTCCAATTCTCAAAGGAGAATAGAAGAAATCATACTTTCATACAATATCTTAATTGAATTGTATGTAATGATCAATAAATTCAGTTGAATTCTAGATATACACATGTCAAAATCCTAGCACGAATCTATAATATATTCTATAAAGAAGAATAAAGAAGAAAGATTTTCTATAGATAGTTGGGCTGGAATTGACGAACACTTAATACCAATATTATTCTTTATTAGTATTAGTGTCCAATAAAAATATAAATGGGGCGTAGCCAAGTGGTAAGGCAACGGGTTTTGGTCCCGCTATTCGGAGGTTCGAATCCTTCCGTCCCAGAGCATATTGTATCCGAATACATCTTTTTTGTTCAACAAGGTTCTGTTTCAAGGTCTAATATTGGATAGAATATTATTCTTCTTTCTTTTTTGATTTTGAATGATTCTTTTCGGAATCATATCTCAGTTTTTCACAAACTGAACTAAATCGAGTTCAAATGACATGCAAATGTAACTGAATCCTTTTGTGATCCAGATAAAGATAAGATGGGACATAGATCACAGTTGCAGAAAGATTACTTAACCTCAGGTTAAACAAAATATGAAAATACATATAAAACGAGGAAGTGCTTAGCCTATGGGTATGTATTTTTATTCTATTTCAGTGACAATAGTCTTTCTATTTTTGTGAAAAAGAATTTGCATCCCTAAAATATTCAAATTTAAATATTTAACAATGAGATTTCTTTTTATTGTTCGATCTATTTAGCTTATTTGCTTTAAATCATTGACAATTCTATTCGAAAAGAAACAGAGATTCTTATTTCTTATGATAATCAAATGTAGGCTTTACTGTAAAAGTAAAACTTGACTCAAATAATGATGTCGAAGTAGGAAACTTTTTCAATTATCAAGATTTGTAATGATTCCTTATGGGTTGAATCTTTGAGAAGCTGGAAATGGGTCAGTCTATCTTATTGAGTCACTTGAACAGGCAGAGTCAAATAGAATTTATTTATTCGTGTTATTTCTGTTAGTTATGTTATTTCTATATTTAGATTTCTGGATATTTCTGTTAGATATTTTTTTGAGATATAGATTTATAGAAAAAATTTCCGTTCATACAAAAAAAGCCCGGGTCTTGCTAAGATTTCTTCAGAAAAAATATTTATTAGCTATGTAGCTAAGAAAAAATATAAATGACTATGTCTCTGTACCGACTGAACCAATGACTATTCATGATTCCATAATTGAATCAATTCCATACTGGTTCCAAATTAGAGGAATGTTATGGTAAAACTTCGTTTAAAACGATGTGGTAGAAAGCAACGTGCGACTTGAAGGACACGATCTGGTGTGGATTTTTATTCTTACATCCACCATTTTATTTTATATAGGAATGAAGGTGCTCTTGGCTCGACGTCGTTTGTTCTATTCTACTAGAACCCTTCTTTTTTTATTGGGTTGTAATGTAAATAGTTCATGATGGAGCTCGAGTAGAAAGTATTGATTAATTTCTCAGGGGCAACGATCTAGGGTTAATGCCAATCAATAAATTGGAACAACTTCGTAAGTATATCTTCGATATAGAAATCGAAAGGATCCGATTCGAGCAAATTTTCAATTCAAAAAAAATTGTTGGAACCGCAAAACTTTTTCGATCCACAGTGTATCGCGCACGAATCAACCGTCGGTATGATTCTAGAAAGAAATCACAAAAGGGGTATGTTGCTACCATTTTGAAAGGATTAAGAAGCACCGAAGTAATGTCTAAACCCAATGATTTAAAACAAAGATAAAGGATCCCAGAACAAGGAAACACCGCTTCAATTGTCTCACAGATCCGAATAAAGAATCCAAATAGATTTTCAACGAGACAAAAGGGGGGTTAAAGACCACTCAATAAAAAAATATCTTAATTTTATTTAATATATTTGATAATTATTGAACTTGAGTTATGAGTACAAATGATTTTTTAGTTTTCAGGAAGGAAGTTAAATAAAAATGACTATGAGTTAAATTATAGGCTAATTTCTTTTACGGATTCCTTTACTATTTATTATAATTTTATCCATAGACAAAACTTCAAATCATTTTTTCTCGAGCCGTACGAGGAGAAAACTTCCTATACGGTTCTAGGGGGGGGGGTTCTTTTTCATCTACATCTATCCCGATGAGCCGTCTATCGAATCGTTGCAATTGATGTTCGATCCCGAAGACAAGGAAGAGATCTTCGGAAAGTGGGTTTTTATGATCCGATCAAGAATCAAACTTATTTAAACGTTCCCGCTATTCTCTATTTCCTTGAAAAAGGCGCTCAGCCTACAGGAACTGTTCAGGATATTTTAAAAAAGGCAGAGGTTTTTAAGGAACTTTGCCCTAATCAAACGAAATTAAATTAAATTAAGGAATTAAATTAAGGAATTAAATTAAGGAAATAAAAACTAAGGGTAGGATAGTGATTTCTATATAATTTTGGATATCTTTTCTATACTATGTTTTTTTTATTTCCTTCTTTTCTTGCTCTATTAGTATCTATTTATCATTGCTTTTATAGAATCTTTTTCTAATGAAAACCTTATTTGATTGATCCTCACAAAATCGAAAATTCTTGCCTACAATCGGGTGGTTTTCATTC